TAAACCCAGGTATTGTAGACATTCCCTCATTTCCATCTCGGAGCATTTTTCATTTCCCATTTATAAAAAAATCCCATTATTCGCTCATTCTTCATAGAATCCTATAGATGATCTAGCAATGATGGAATTTTTATTCTGTTTACTGAATCACATGAAATTTAACCCAACTCCATATCTGGAATAGAATGTATAAAATAAGTATGAACTATGAACGGGGGAATAAAGAAAATTTTCTACTCAAATTGGAATTTGAGAAACAGATACAAATGAAAATAAATTGATAAAACATTCCTAGAAACATAATTCTGCCACTTAGACTTACTAAGGTATGGAATTTTGTATAGAATATCAAAATAGATTCAATTTATACCATTATTATGATATTACATATTATTACATATTCCAATCTGCTTGAATACCAGAAAAAATAAATGGATTCGGCATTTGATCTTTTCGATAAGATAAAAACAGAAAACTCATAAACAATATAATATAGAGTCGATTTTTTAGTACTTAACCACGTTTATAGATTCCATTGTTCAAAAAAGGATTCAAAGAGAAGAGGTGTTTTACCTATAGAATTTTTAGCATACGCGTAAGATTGTGAAGTGTATAAGAAGGGTTGTATTTATTAAACAGATACAGGCGGATAGATATATCTATCTATATATACGTCTTCCCCTTTATTGCCCTTCTATTTTTATTTTTTATTCCATGAAAATGAAAATTTGAAACACGAAAATTTCCTGAGAATTCCCCATAGGCAACATATATAAATAAGATAACCAATTAGATATCTGTGTAACAATTTTTGTTCTGGGGTTTACATATACTCATATATATTGTTATAATTGAAATTGAAAATAAAAAATACTGAATAAACACTGATTAGTTATGTATCAATTTTTCTTTTCTTGTGTCATTAGGAAAACACAATTGGATATTCAAATCCAAGACTAATTCATGAATTCGAAGCCAGGAGTCAATAGTTAATGGTTCAAATTTGTCATCAACCTGTTTTTTTGTGACTAAAAATCCACATTTGGCTTTTCAATATAAAAGTTAGGGGAAGCTTTTAGGCATTGCGTTTGTGTGTTTTGAGATACTATACAATCAATCGAAGGAGTGGATCAAATCCAATCAAAAAGAAGAAAGGGCTCTTCTTTTCGGAAAATAATTAAGAAAAAAATAGGCTTCAAGATACAAGTACAAAAAAAGAGGTTCAGTAATACAACCTTAGGCAGGAAAATTTTAATCTATTTTTTTGTATTATTTTGGCGATATGGCCGAGTGGTAAGGCGGGGGACTGCAAATCCTTTTTCCCCAGTTCAAATCCGGGTGTCGCCTGATCAATAAAAGACTCGAAATCTCTTATTCTGTTCTGTTGATATGATATATAACTCACCGAATTATTCCCCGGCAGCAGAAACGGATTGTGCATTCGGTCTGGAGGTTTTCTAAAAGATTGTAAATCTTTGCATCTAGGATTAAAGATTCTAATGGTGGAAGGGCTATCACGACTTCCCGATCCCCCTCTATTCTACTACTAATGTAGTGTATACTGGCTGAGTCTTGAATTCCGTTGGATAGACAGATACGAAATCTAATTAAATTATGAGTGAGTGTTCACGTTCAATATTAGACTGAATGGAGAATAAAATTTACTTCTATAGAGATAAAAACGGGCAAAAAGAATAGGCCTTATTATTCCTATATGTTACATTAGTAACATTCCCTTAAGATGTCATTGCATATTTGACTTATGTTTAGTCTTTCCCAATTAGAAGTCGTATAGGAATTTAGTAGAAGTTATTGGGATTAGTTCATCAACAGTGTTCGGTCAGAGTCCCTTTTTGACTCTTCGCCGTAGATTCCACTATTATTAATGAGCAATAATGGAGTAATTCCTTCATAGAGATAGGGGACATAATTCACATGGATATAGTAAGTCTCGCTTGGGCTGCTTTAATGGTAGTCTTTACTTTTTCCCTTTCACTCGTCGTATGGGGAAGAAGTGGACTCTAGAGGTACTACGAATTGATTGAGGAATCAAACCGTATCAATTGTTTTCTAGATCGTTCTGCAACACGTTTTGAACTATTTTTTAAATATCTTCATTTAGGACTTACATTAGATTCTAGTGGAGTAATGTATTCTATGACTAAAATTCTTTCAATCAAAGAGATATTTCAATGATTCCCATATTTGTATCTCGAAAGCAAAGGGATACAGCCGATTGGAATTTTATTCCAACCAACTTCTTCCTAAATTTTATATTTCAATGAACGGGCTCTTCCCAGAATTATAGATGGATACTAAAGAAGGCCCGACCCCCCTTTTTTGTTTCCCTATTTACTTTTCCTGCTCAAAAAGGAATTTTTTAAGTGTATACACAATTTCTATGATAAAAAATTAGACATAGTAGTTGTCTAACGAGATACTATGCATAATAAGATCTTGACTTGGGCGAGTCACATATTGCGCACCTAACGATTCTTTT